CTGGGAATTTAGGTTTAAAAAATTTTATGTCCTCCGAGCATTGACTGAATAATACCCCATATATACCGTGCCAGATCTTAATACTCAATTCAAGCTCAGCTACAAGTTGCTTGACTGTGTTAGGGCCTCAGACGGCCATAGCTGAATCACAGCATCCCCAAAATTAAAAAGATACCAAATGCATGACACCACAGTTATGTTATGATCATGGGCTGATTAGTCATTAATCCATCGAGATGTCTTATTTAAGAGGAAAGAATGGGCGATTTTAGGTGAGATGGTCCTGAAGTAAGAACCAGATGCCAGGTATAGATCCAGTATAGAAACCCCCACAATTGATGGGCCCGGAGCGAGAAGAGGGACACGAAGATGGGCGGGTTGATGGTTTCTCGGAGGTAGGTAGTTAAGATACAACCGTTGGAGGTGATATGCATGATGACTAGAGATTTCTCAGTAATGCGCTATGTACGATCAAGAGCTTTAATGTGCTATGTAAGACTATGGTTTATCGTAGGTAAATAATATCCATGAACTAAAACATGACCTGTGAATCTACATGAATATGACTTGACACATTGATTAAACAGTACTTGCTTATAAGCATGGGGTAAATAATGTGATGCACGATTATACATGGTATGGTCTATGTAAGATTAAGTATAGTTAGTATTATATATCATTATGTATGGGGACGAGCATTTAATGCACGATGTACATAGCGGGTTGATTTGCTTGCAGGGAATAGTTTAAGAAGAATTTCAGTTTTGGGTATTGATAGCGGGGTAAATGGACCTCTTCCCTGAATACCCTTAGAAAATGGCTTTCATTTATGGCTTACAAGACCATTGTAATGTCTTATACTATAGGGGTTACTTAATGAGGTAGTTTTCGATCATTCCTGCAATTGGCAGGAAAGCTAGGATAATGGAGAAATATAGAATTGAGGCTATTTGGCCGATAATGATGTAGGGATATTCTACTGGTTGACTGCCAATTCATGTAAGTATTAGTAAATCTGTTGCTAGAGTTCAGAATAGGACTTGGCTAAGAGGTCGAAGTATCATACTTCGGTGTTTAGATGTATGTAGAAGTGGTATAATTCCTAGGATTAGGATTGATAGGAGTAGGGCTAGGACGCCTCCTAGTTTGTTTGGTACAGATCGTAGGATGGCGTAAGCAAAGAGGAAGTATCACTCTGGTTTGATGTGTAGGGGAGTATTAAGTGGATCAGCTGGTATGTAGTTGTCGGGGTCTCCTAGTATGTCAGGAGATAGTAGGGCTAAGAGTAGAAGGAATAGGATTAGGATAAGTAGTCCTAGGAAGTCTTTGATGGTATAGTACGGGTGAAAGGGGATTTTGTCTGAGTCTGAAGTGAGGCCTAGTGGGTTATTTGAGCCTGTTTCGTGAAGGAAGGTTAGGTGTACTCCTGCTAGTGCAATTATAGTAAATGGAAGAATAAAATGGAGGGCAAAGAATCGATTTAAGGTTGCTTTATCTACCGAAAAGCCTCCTCAGATTCATTCTACTAGGTCTGTGCCGATGTAGGGAATTGCTGAGAAGAGGTTAGTGATTACGGTTGCCCCTCAGAATGATATTTGTCCTCACGGAAGGACATATCCTATGAAGGCGGTGGCTATGGTGATTAGTAGTAGTATAATGCCGGTATTTCAGGTTTCCGAGTATAGGTAGGACCCATAGTAGATGTTTCGTCCAATGTGTGTGTATAGGCAGAGGAAGAAAATAGATGCTCCGTTTGAGTGTAGTTGTCGAATAATTCAACCGTAGTTGACATCTCGGCAGATATGGGATATAGATGAAAATGCAGTTATTGTGTCAGGTGTATAATGTATGGCTAGAAATAACCCTGTTAGGATCTGGGTAATTAGGCATGCTCCTAGTAGTGAGCCGAAATTTCATCATGTTGAGATGTTAGATGGGGTAGGTAGATCAATGAAGGATTTATTGAGGATTTTAAGTAGGGGGTGAGATTTTCGAATGTGGGTCATTATTTAGTTATTTCTATAGTTGAAATACAACGATGGTTTTTCAGATCATTAGTCATGGTAGGAGTCCATGTAGAGGTAATGATGTATATTGTTTTTATTATGAGTGTGCTTTATGTGGTAGGTTTCATTGGTTTTTCGTCTAAGCCTTCCCCTGTTTATGGGGGGATGAGTTTGATTGTAAGTGGAGGCTTGGGATGTGGGATTATTATGAGTTCTGGGGGATCTTTCTTGGGTCTAGTTGTATTTTTAGTATATTTGGGCGGGATGATAGTGGTTTTTGGTTATACTATTGCTATGGCTACTGAGGAGTATCCCGAGACTTGAGGGTCAAATGTTGTAGTTTTGAGTGCATTTTTAGTAGGTTTGTTAATGGAGATTTTTATAATTGTATGATTGTTCAGTGGTGAACACGAATTGGTGGGTTTTTATTTTGGTGGTCTGGAAGATCTTGTAGTTCTTGGTGAAGGGAGTTTTGGGTATGTACGTGAGGATTATTCTGGGGGAGCGTCTTTGTATAGCTATGGGTTTTGATTTTTGGCTATGGCTGGGTGAACACTGTTTGTTAGTATTTTTATTGCTATTGAGGTTACTCGAAAACGTTATAGGGCGATTAGTAAACCTAGTGTAATTGATAGAAGGAATGATAAAAAGTAGAGTTTTATTAGGCCTTTTTGGTTAGATACCAGGCTGGCGGCTGTTTTTTGTATAGTTGTTAGGTTTTTGGGGATTATTTTTTCTAGTCAAATTGAGTCTATAATGGTTGTTGCTAGATTTTGGCTTATAGTGAGGCTTAGGTAGGGCAGGATTCGATGAGTGGTAGTTGGGTAATACCCTAATGTGGTTGAGAATGTGTGTATACGTGATGGTTGTTTAAATATTAGATTGTGTGTTATATTATTAAGTTCTGTTGCTACTGTAAATCCTAGTAAGGTTACTGCTAGGGCTATAAATTTTAAATGTGGAGGTATGGTTATTTGGGGTGTTGTATGCGGAATAGTATTTATTGAGATGAAGAAGCCCATAAAAATGCTGCCTAGAATTAATCGTTTAATAGGATTAACGAGGTGCGGGTTATTCTCGTTGATTCGAGTTAGTGTGGGGTATCGTGGTTGTCCAAGGAGAGCAAAGAAAATGATTCGGGTACTGTAACTTGCCGTTATGGATACGGCAATGAGAGTAACCAGTAGTGCTCAGGTGTTGATATAGGATATGTTAGCAGTTTCAATAATTGGGTCTTTTGAGTAAAACCCTGTTAGGAATGGCATGCCAGTGAGTGCTAAGCTGCCAATAATGATAGCTGTTGAAGTAATGGGTATTGTTTTATAAAGTCCTCCTATTTTGCGGATGTCTTGTTCGTTGTCTAGGTTGTGGATGATAGAGCCAGAGGAGAGAAATAGTATTGCCTTGAAGAATGCGTGTGTACATATGTGGGTAAAGGCTAGATGTGGTTGATTAATGCCGATGGTTACTATCATTAGGCCTAGTTGGCTGGAAGTGGAGAGTGCGATAATCTTTTTGATGTCGTTCTGTGTAAGAGCACAGATAGCTGTGAATAAAGTGGTAATGGCTCCTAGGCATAGTGTTGAAGTTTGAATAGTGAGGTTGTTTTCTATTAGTGGATAAAAGCGGATGAGGGTAAATACTCCAGCTATAACTATTGTACTGGAATGAAGGAGTGCTGATACTGGGGTAGGGCCTTCTATAGCTGATGGAAGTCACGGATGAAGTCCAAATTGGGCTGATTTTCCTGCTGAGGCTAAGAGAAGACCTAGTAGTGGGAGTGTAGTGTTTTTAGGGTTAGTTAAAAAGATTTGTTGGAATTCTCAGGAATTTAAGTGGATAATAAATCAGGCTATTATTATAATGAAGCCTATATCACCGATACGATTATAAAGTATTGCTTGTAGAGCCGCTGTGTTAGCGTCTGTTCGTCCGTGCCATCAACTGATTAGGAGAAAGGATATAATGCCAACTCCCTCTCAGCCCATAAATAGTTGTAGTAGGTTATTAGCGCTTACCAGGATTAGTATAGTGATTAGGAATAACAGGAGGTATTTGAAGAAGCGGTTAATATGGGGATCTGAGTGTATATATCATAGTGAAAATTCTATGATTGATCAGGTAATAAAAAGTGCAATTGGCATGAATGTTAGGGAAAAGAAGTCTAGTTTAAAGCTTAGAGATAACTTTAGGGTGTGGATTGTTATTCAGTGTCAGTTAGAGATATAGGCTTCTTGGTTAGATTGAACAAATAATAGAGTTGGGATTAGACTGATTACGAAGGCGTAGGTTACAGCTGTTTTGGTGATATATAAAAAGCAGTTTGTCTTGTTATTTTGTAGTAGTGTTATGGTAATAGGTAGGGTTAGAATAATTAGTGATGCTAGTGTTAGAGTTGAGATTGGGTTGATTACTTTTATCTGGAGTTGCACCAGTTTTTTGGTGCCTAAGACCAATGGGTAGCTCTTACCCTTTAAAAGTTAAGAAAGCCACATTGTTAGATGAGGTATAAGGAATTAGCAGTTCCTTAGTTCTTTCTTGGTAGGCAAAGAGGATTAAATTCTTATTTGTAGGCCCACAACCTAATGTTTTGGTTAAACTATGTCTACAGTATGTTGATCTTAGGATAATATTGGGGTTTAGGGAAAGGAGTAGTAGGGGTAGAAGATGAAGAGCTATCAAGGTGTTCTCTCGGGTAAATGAAGGTTTAATGGATTTAGCGTGGTGTGACGTTTTTCCTCGTTGAGTTGTGGTTATTATGTGAAGGGTGTATATTGTAGTAATTAATACGTTCAGTCCTATAGGGAAAATGGTGAGATTGGACCATGAAAATGATGTTGTGATAATGAGTAATTCTCCGATTAGATTAATGGTAGGTGGTGGAGCCATGTTAATTAAGCTAGCTAGTAGTCATCATGTAGCTATTAGTGGGAGAAGGGTTTGTAAGCCTCGTGCTAAAATTATAGTTCGGCTATGAATGCGTTCGTAGTTTGAATTTGCTAGACAGAAAAGTATTGAGGAAGTTAGGCCATGGGCGATTATTAGGGCAAGTGCCCCTATAAAACTTCATGGTGTTTGAAGTATAATAGCAATGATTACTAAGGCTATGTGGCTGACTGAAGAATAAGCAATGAGGGACTTCATATCTGTTTGTCGCAAGCAGATAGAACTGGTTATGACCATGCCTCATAGTGATAGTATGAGGAATGGGTAGTATATATGTGTTGTTAGGGGATCTAAGAGGATGGTGATTCGTAGTATTCCATACCCTCCTAGTTTTAAGAGAATGGCAGCTAACACTATAGATCCAGCGATTGGTGCTTCTACATGAGCTTTTGGTAGTCATAGGTGGAGACCGTATAGAGGTATTTTTACTATGAAAGCTATAATACATGTCAGTCATAGTATATTAGTGGATCATAAATTGTCAATGGATTTGGCTAGGTATGGTAGTATTATTAGGTTCAATGATCCTAGGGTATTTTGGATTAGTATGAGGGTTACTAGTAGGGGGAGAGATCCTATTAGGGTGTAGAATAGAAAGTATGATCCTGCGTTTAACCGTTCCAGTTGGTTTCCTCATCGAGTAATGATGATCATAGTTGGGATAAGTGTTGTTTCAAATATAATGTATAGTAGAATTAGGTCTGTAGCAGCGAATGTCATGATTAGGGATACTTGTAAGAGGATAATTGTGGTGATATAGGACTTTTTCTGAAAAGTTGATCCGGAGGATAGATGGGATTGGCTAGCGATTAGTATTAGGGGAAGTAGTCAAATGGTAAGGATTAATAGTGGGGTGGATAGAGAGTCTAAAAAGAATTCTGGGGAGAGGTTTAGGCTATTGTCAAGGGGTTGATGGAGGAGGTGGAGGCTAGTTAGACTAATTGCGAAGCTATAAAGGGTGGTGTTAATTCATACTATGTTGTTAGAGGTGAGTCAGGCGAGGGGAATAAGTATGATTGTTGGTAGAATAGTTTTTAGCACTGAAGTAGGTTTAAGTTTTGTACGTAGTCTAGTCCGTAGGTATTGGAGATTATAATAAGAAGTGCCAAACCTACTGCGGCTTCACAGGCTGCGAATACTAGTAGAATTAGTGGTACTGTAGTAGACAATGTGAAGTTTATATTGAGGGATAATAGTGCATTTAAGGTAAACAGTGATAGTATTATTCCTTCAAGGCATAGTAATGAAGATATTAGGTGAGAGCGGTATATGAGGGTACCAATGAGTGAAATAACGAAGGCTAATGTGATATTTATGTAAATGTAGGGCATTATTTGGTAATTATGATGTATTCATAGTTTAATGAGTCGAAATCATTTGTTTTGTTTAAACTAAGTACCATATTTAGTTCATTCAAGGCCTTTTTGGAGTCATTCATAGGCTAGGCCAATAGCTAAGAGAATGATTAATATGAATGATATCAAGAGTGTCAGATTTGTATTGTTAGCTTGTATAGCTCAGGGTAAAGGTAGGAGTAATGCGATTTCTAGGTCAAATAGGAGAAACGTGATAGCTACTAAGAAGAATTTTATTGAGAATGGTAGGCGAGCAGAACCTATTGGATCAAAGCCGCATTCATATGGACTTGTCTTTTCTGAATAGGTGTATGTTTGAGGTAGTCAAAATGCAATTAGAACTATAAGTGATGTTAGTATAGTATTGGTTAGTAGTGTAGCTATAAGGTTGATTATTTCTTTTTGGAGTCTGCCAAAGCCTACTAATTGGAAGTTAGTTATACTAAGTTAATACTAAAGAAATAGGATCCTCATCAGTAAATGGATAAATAGAGGAATAGTCATACTACGTCTACGAAATGTCAATATCAAGCAGCTGCTTCAAAGCCAAAGTGATGGTTGGATGTAAAATGGAATTTAAGTTGGCGAATAAAGCAGGTTAGGAGAAATGTAGAGCCAATAATAACGTGTAGACCATGGAATCCTGTGGTTACAAAGAAAGTTGAGCCATAGATACCGTCGGAGATTGTAAAGGATGCTTCATAGTATTCAAACATTTGGAGAAGTGTGAAGTAGACTCCTAAGAGAATAGTAATAAGGAGGGCTTGGAGTATATTTTTACGATTTCCTTCTATTAAACTGTGATGAGCTCAGGTAATAGTCACTCCTGAAGCTAAGAGGACTGACGTATTTAGGAGTGGTACTTCTAGTGGATTTAGTGGGTATACACCTACTGGAGGTCAATAGCTTCCTAGCTCAGGGGTAGGTGCTAGGCTAGAGTGATAAAAGGCTCAGAAGAAACCTGTAAAGAATAGTACCTCAGAGGTGATAAATAAAATTATACCATATCGTAAACCTTCTTGCACGACAGGTGTATGGTGGCCCTGGAAGGTTCCTTCTCGAACCACATCTCGTCATCATTGGAATATAGTTAGGGTATTAGTTATTAATCCTAAAAATAGGAGAATTACAGAGTGGTAGTGGAACCATATAGTTAGGCCAGATGTTATAAGTAGGGCAGATAATGCTCCGGTAAGAGGTCAGGGACTTGGATCTACTATGTGATAGGCATGTGTTTGGTGAGTCATTAAGCACTCTCATGTAGGTAGAGGCTAATTAGTAGGGCAAAGACGTAGGCCTGAATTAGTGCTACGGCAAGTTCCAGGATTGTAAGTACAACTACAGTAATAAATGTTACTGTAATTGTTATTGAATGAATTGATAGTAAAGTTAGTGCGGCGGTTCCGGTTAAATGAATAAGTAAGTGACCTGCCGTGATATTAGCGGTGAGTCGAACCGCTAGAGTGACTGGTCGAATGAGGAGACTAATGGTTTCGATAATAATAATTATAGGGATAAGGAATGTAGGTGTTCCTTGTGGGAGAAGATGGGCTAGTGAGATTTTAGTTTTATATCGGAAGCCCAGGATAACTGTACCAGTCCATAGGGGGATTGCTATGCTTAAGTTTACGGTTAGTTGTGCTGTAGGAGCGAATGAATAGGGTAATAGACCTAGTAGATTGGTTAGACCAATGAATAAAGTTAGAGTAATTAATATTAGAGATCATGACAGTCCTTTTGTATTATGAATAGACAGAAGTTGTTTTATAATTAATTTGACTAGTCATTGTTGGATTGTAATTCAACGGTTGGTAATTAGGCGATTTGGAGTTGGAAGTAGAATTGCTGGAAACGCAATAGCTAGTATTATTGTACCTACGGGTACATCGAAGAAGGCGGATAGTTCTTCGTTCACTTCTTCTTTCAAGGGAAAACACATGACTTTTTGGATAGTTCTTTAGAAACTGGGAAAAGAAGGCGAATGATCTTTAGGGTTTTAAGATGAAGGAAGATTATTAGTGTCGTAAGAACAATTACGACTGCTAGTAATCAGATAATGATATCTATTCGTTCCATTCATTAAGGAGAATTCTATGTTCTCATACTCTAACTTAAAAGGTTAGTGCTATTATAGCTTCTTAATGATTATGCTAGTGATGCTGACCAGCTTTCAAAGTACTTAAGTGGAACTAGTTCTAGGACAATTGGTATAAAGCTATGGTTTGCCCCACAGATTTCGGAACACTGACCATAAAATAAACCAGGTCGTATTGATGTTAAAGTTACTTGATTAAGTCGTCCTGGAATTGCATCTGTTTTTAGACCTAAGGATGGGACAGCCCATGAATGGAGGACATCTTCTGATGAGACTAATACTCGAACTGGAAGATCTGTAGGTAGTACCATTCGATTGTCTACTTCTAGTAATCGAAGTTCTCCAAATTTTAGGCTATCAGTAGTGATTATGTATGAGTCGAAAGCTAAATCTTCGTAATCAGTATATTCATAGCTCCAGAATCATTGGTGTCCTATGGTTTTGATTGTTAGTAGGGGGTTATTAATTTCATCTATTATATATAAAGTGTGTAGAGAGGGCAGGGCAATTAAAATAAGGATAATAGCTGGAAGAATGGTTCAGATTATTTCTATCTCTTGGACGTTTATTATATTTGTGTGGACTAGCTTAGTAGTTAATATAAGTATGATAATATACAAGACTAAGGAGCTAATAAGGAAAATAATTATTAGGGTATGATCATGGAAGTGAAGGAGTTCTTCTATAACAGGAGATGTGGCATCTTGGAATCCCAGTTGTAACGGATAGGCCATAGAAATTTACGGGATTTAAACCTGTAGTTTAGCTCTGACAAGGCTATGTAATTGTTTTACTAAAATTTCATGCCTGCTGGAGAAGGCATAAAGGTTATAGAGTTGGCTTGAAACTAACTGTTGGAGGTTCGATTCCTTCCCTTCTCGAGTTAGATTTTACGTAGGCTGGTTCTTCGAATGTATGATGTGGAGGTGGACATCCGTTGAGTCATTCTACGTTTGTTGTTGTGAGTTCTATCACAGAAACTTCGCGCTTAGAGGCAAATGCCTCTCAAATTATGAAGACCATTAGAATTACGGCTACTAAAGAGATAAATGAGCCTATAGAAGAAGCAGTATTTCATGCAGTGTAGGCATCTGGATAGTCAGAATATCGACGTGGTATACCAGATAGTCCAAGAAAGTGTTGGGGAAAGAATGTCAAATTAACACCGATAAATATAACTAGAAATTGAATTTTGGCTCATGTATGGTTTAATGTGTACCCTGAAAATAGTGGAAATCAGTGGATAAACCCACCCATAATGGCGAAAACTGCACCTATAGATAGGACGTAGTGAAAGTGAGCTACAACGTAGTAGGTATCATGTAGGACAATGTCTAGTGAAGAATTGGCAAGAACAATGCCAGTTAACCCTCCAATTGTAAATAAGAAGATAAATCCTAGGGCTCATATTATAGCGGGGGATCATTTAATATTACCGCCATGAAGGGTAGCTAGTCAACTAAAGACTTTTACGCCAGTTGGAATAGCAATAATTATAGTAGCGGATGTAAAGTAGGCTCGAGTGTCGACGTCTATGCCTACAGTGAATATATGGTGGGCTCATACAATGAACCCTAGGAAGCCAATTGATATTATAGCCCATACTATTCCTATATAACCGAAGGGTTCTTTTTTCCCTGAGTAATACGTAACGATATGAGAAACTATTCCAAATCCTGGGAGGATTAGAATATAGACTTCAGGGTGTCCAAAAAACCAGAATAGGTGTTGGTATAGAATTGGGTCTCCTCCTCCTGCAGGGTCAAAGAAAGTAGTATTGAGGTTGCGATCCGTTAATAATATTGTAATACCTGCTGCTAGAACTGGGAGGGATAGAAGAAGAAGGACGGCTGTAACTAAAATTGACCATACAAATAAGGGTATGTGATATTGAGACATAGCTGGAGGTTTTATGTTAATGATAGTAGTGATAAAATTAATTGCACTTAAAATAGAGGATACTCCTGCAAGGTGAAGTGAAAAAATAGTTAAATCTACAGAAGCTCCTGCATGGGCTAGGTTTCCTGCCAGGGGAGGGTATACGGTCCAACCAGTGCCTGTCCCAGCTTCTACTATGGAAGATGCCAAGAGTAGTAGGAAAGATGGAGGTAGTAGTCAAAAACTCATATTGTTTATTCGAGGAAAAGCTATATCAGGTGCTCCGATTATAAGTGGAATTAACCAGTTTCCAAAGCCTCCAATTATGATTGGCATAACTATAAAGAAGATTATTACAAAGGCGTGTGCTGTGACAATAACATTATAGATTTGGTCGTCTCCAAGAAGAGAGCCTGGTTGACCTAGTTCTGCCCGAATTAGGATACTAAAAGCAGTCCCTACTATACCAGCTCAAGCACCAAATAATAGATACAGTGTCCCAATGTCTTTGTGGTTTGTTGAATATAGTCAGCGGTTAGCAAACATAGGTAAAATGGCTGAGTAAGTATTAGACTGTAAATCTAACCACAGAGAGTAATCTCTTTTTACCAGGCCTTGAAAGTGTAAACATGTCGAACTGCAAATTCGAAAAAGCAGCTTCAATTCTGCCGGGGCTTCTCCCGCCTTTTTCCCCCTCCTTCAAGGCGGGAGAAGTAGATTGAAGCCAGTTAGTTAGGGTGTTTAGTTGTTAACTAAGATTTTCGTGGGATTGAAGCCCTCCAATCTAGAAGGGCTTAGTTTAGTTAAAGCGTCTGATTTGCATTCAGTTGATGTAAGGTGATATCTTGCAGTCCTTATTTCAGGAGTTAAGTATAATGCACTTACTTAGGGCTTTGAAGGCTCTTGGTCTGTTTTAACCTAAATTCCTATTCTAGCATTGAAATTATTGGGGTTAGGGGAAGTAGTATGTTAGATAGGGTGATTAGAGTTGGTAATATTATTGTGTGTTTAGTATTAGTAAATTGTCAGGTTATTTTCATATTATTTGTAGATGGTAGAATTGTGAGTGATGAGTAGTAGATTAGTCGTATGTAGAAGTACATGTTTAGTAGTGTTATAATGGCTATGGTTAGTGGTATGATAATACTGTTGTTTTTAGTCAGTTCATGGATTATAAGTCATTTAGGTGTGAATCCTGAAAGTGGAGGTAGTCCTCCTAAGGATAGCAAGGTAGTTATAAGTATAATGGTTATTGCAGGTGTTTTGTTTCATATTAGAGTTAGGGATGATATTGAAGTTGTGAGGGTATTTGCTAGGATTATAAAGATGGATAGTGTTAGTAAAATGTAAATGGCTAAGTTCAGGAGAGTAAGGGTAGGGTTAAAGGGTAAAATAATGAGTATTCAGCCTATATGGGAGATTGAAGAGTAGGCTAAGATTTTTCGTAGTTGTGTTTGGTTTAGGCCTCCTCATCCTCCAATTAGGATTGAAAGTAGGCCAGAAAGATAGATTAGGTTGGTGTTGGTGTAGGTGGCTATTTGATATAATAGAGATAATGGTGCTAATTTTTGTCAGGTTAATAAGATCATTCCTGATGTGAGTTCGACTCCTTGCGTTACTTCTGGGACTCAGAAGTGGAATGGGGCTGAGCCTAGTTTGGTTATTAGAGCTATTAATGCTACATTTGATGCTACAGGGTTGGTTATTTTTATAATTGATCATTGTCCTGAGTATATTAGATTAATTGTTAAAGCTATTATAAGTATTATGGATGCTGTGGCTTGGGTTATAAAGTATTTCGTGGCGGCTTCTGTGGATCGTGGATTGGTTGTCTTTATTAGAATAGGAATTATAGTAAGTATGTTCATTTCTAGTCCTATTCAGGCTGTTAGTCAATGGGAGCTTATTATAGTAATTAGTGTTCCTGCGAGTAGTGTTGTTAGGATTAGGCTAAGGGCTAGTGGGTTTATTAGTATGGGAGGGGTGTAATCCGACATTTTCGGGGTATGGGCCCGATAGCTTAATTTAGCTGACCTTACTAGTAGGATATGGTGTAATTGGTAGCACTGAGATTTTTGAATTCTCGAGTTTAGGTTCGATTCCTGCAATTCTAGAAATAAGAGGGTTTAGACCTCTATAATTTACTCTATCAAAGTAATTCTTTTGTCAGACATATTTCTATGCTTGTGGTGGGATGCATGCTAGTGAAATCAAGATTGAGATGTGTCACATGCATAGGGCTAGAGTTAGTGGAAGAAAATTTTTTCAGAGGAGATATATTAGTTGGTCGTATCGGAATCGTGGGTAAGATGCTCGTACTCATAAAAAGCAGATAGTTAAGATGATAGTTTTTACGACAAAGTTGATGGTGCTAATTTCTGGTATTTGGGGGTTACAAGAGGTTCCTATAAATAGAATTACAGTAAGGGCATTTATTATGATAATGTTAGCGTATTCGGCTATAAAAAATAGGGCGAAAGGGCCAGCTGAATATTCGACGTTGAAGCCAGAAACTAGTTCTGATTCTCCTTCGGTTAAATCAAATGGAGCTCGGTTAGTTTCTGCTAAAGTTGATGTAAATCATATTATTATTAGGGGTCATATAGGAAAGATTAGTCATAGATGTTCTTGTGTTGTAGCGAAGGCGGTTAGTGTAAAGGACCCATTTATTAGTACTATTGATAAGATAATAGTTGTTATAGAGACTTCATAGGAGATGGTTTGGGCTACTGCTCGTAGGGCTCCTATGAGGGCGTATTTTGAATTTGATGCTCAGCCTGATCATAAGATGGAGTAAACTATTAGACTTGATATTGCGAGAATAAATAATAGGCTTAGATTTAAGTTAATTAGGGGATATGGTATTGGAAGAGGAGCTCATACAGTTAGGGCTAAGGTTAGGGCTAGAATTGGGGCAACGGTAAATAGGAATTTTGAGGAGGTTTGTGGATAGACGGGTTCTTTGGTAAATAGCTTGATTGCATCTGCGATAGGTTGAAGAAGACCGTAGGGTCCTACTACATTGGGGCCTTTACGAAGTTGTATGTAGCCTAAGGCCTTTCGTTCAACTAAGGTGAGGAAGGCTACTGCTAGAAGGATAGGCAAGGTTACTGTTAGGACATTAATCAAGAACATTGTTAAGAAGAGGAGTTGAACCTCCGTAAGTAAAAGCTTAAGTTTTATGCAGTAACCAATTTTTGCTATCTTAACAAATCCTGTTCTTGGATTGGGTGGTTTAGCTTATCTAGATTGAGATTTATTCATAAATTTAGCTGAAGGCGTCTTGGTAAGATTGGCCTCATTTTTTCTGTCCTTTCGTACTGGAATAAATAAACTATAGATAGAAACCGACCTGGATTGCTCCGGTCTGAACTCAGATCACGTAGGACTTTAATCGTTGAACAAACGAACCCTTAATAGCGGCTGCACCATTAGGATGTCCTGATCCAACATCGAGGTCGTAAACCCTGCTGTCGATAGGGACTCTAGAGTAGGATTGCGCTGTTATCCCTAGGGTAACTTGTTCCGTTGATCAAGTATTGGGTCAATAAGCGATTAGTGAATCTTGACTTGTAAAGTCTGAATTATAATATCGTTCGGAGGTTTTTTTCTTCTCCGAGGTCACCCCAACCAAAATTGTTAATTTATTATGCTGTTTAGTTGTATCTTGTAGATTTATAGGATAGCAATTAAATTAGTTAATTTAAGCTCCATAGGGTCTTCTCGTCTTATATGTTTATTCTCGCCTCTTCACGAGAAGGTCAATTTCATTGATTAGAGGAAAGAGACAGTTAAACCCTCGTGTGGCCGTTCATACAAGTCCCTAATTAAGGAACAAATGATTATGCTACCTTTGCACGGTCAGAGTACCGCGGCCGTTTAACACTTGGTCACTGGGCAGGCAGTGCCTCGAATACTAGTAATGCTCGAGGTGATGTTTTTGGTAAACAGGCGGGGTTTATGTTTGCCGAGTTCCTTTTCCTTCTTTTAATCTTTCCCTTAAGCATGCCTGTGTTGGGTTAACAATTGGTGTAATAAAGGTTTCATTTTTGTATTTAATTATTTGATTGTTAACTATCAGTGGGCATCCGATCTGATATAAGCTTATGCAGGGAGAAATACTTCTTATTACTTATACTAACATTATTTCTTCTATTTATATAGATTAGTCCAGTATTATGTTTAGGAGATCATTAATTAATTCTTGGGATTTTTTAGTTTGGTTGGTTGTTGAGCTTTAACGCTTTCTTAATTGATGGCTGCTTCCAAGCCAACTATGAAATTAATGATGAATTTACTCGCTAATCAAGGTTGTATCCTTGGTCAAAAGAGCTGTACCCCTTTTGAATATCTCTAAAACTTACATTGGAATTATTTTGTTTTTGTGGTAAGTTTTAGGTAGAACTGAAATTCTATTTCTGGACAACCAGCTATCATCAGGCTCGATTGGTATTTCACCTCTATCTGTAAGTTTTTTCACTATTTTGCCACATAGATGAATTGATCCTGGGGATTACTATCAGATAGCTCGTCTGATTTCGGGGTTTCTGGCTATAGTTCTCTTTGTCAGATTTTTCTAGTTAATTCATTATGCAAAAGGTAAAGGGGTTAATCCTTGCTATTTTTTACTATTAAATTATCTTTCATCATTCCCTTGCGGTACTATCTCTATTGCGCCTTAGTGAAATTTCTATCTCCTATACTTTTTGATAAATGAATGTTTTAATTTAATGTAGTGTGAGAGTTGGGTGTAAGGTTGGTAGGGCTAGATTTAGTTCAAAGTGATCATTGTGAATGAGGTCTTCTAGGTGTAAGCCAGATGCTTTTTGTTAAGCTACACTTTGAGTTACCCAAGCACACTTTCCAGTACGCTTACCTTGTTACGACTTGTCTCCTCTTGTATTTGTTTAAATCTGTAATATGATTGTTTGATGTGGAGGTACTTGAGGAGAGTGACGGGCGGTGTGTACGCGCTTCATGGCCTTGTTCAATTAAGCTCTCTATTCTTAGTTTACTACTAAATCCGCCTTCAACCACCCATTTCAGAGTGGTATCCGTTTGTCTATTCTATAATAGAAAATGTAGCCCATCTTTGACCGTCACGTAGGCGACACCTCGGCCTAACTTTTTCATGGGTTATGATTAAGCTCACTTTTGTGCCCTATAGGGGTTTGCTGAAGATGGTGGTATATGGACTGAATTAGCAAGTGACGGTAAGGTGTATCGGGGTTCATCGGTTACGAGACAGGCTCCCCTAGGTGGATATAAAGCACCGCCAAGTCCTTTAAGTTTTAAGCTCTGGCTAGTAGTTCTCTGGCGGATAGCTTTGTAAAGGTAGCTATCAAAGTTTAGGGCTAGGCATAGTGAGGTATCTAATCTCAGTTTGTACCCTAGCTATCGTATGTTTAGGATTATTAAAGTCACTTTCGTAGGCTATTTATGTCTTATCTTGAGCTTTAAACAGCTAGTATAAGATTTAACTTTATTTTCTTAATTCTTCTAATACGCTTTACGCCGTATGCTTATTAATTTGGACTAATCGTATGGCCGCGGTTGCTGGCACGAAATTGACCAGTCCTTTATTAGGATAACTTAGTCTAACTTTTGTTAATTGCTAAATATTTACTACTGCTGTTTCCCGTGGGGGTGTGGCTAGGCGAGACGTCATGAGCTACACTTGGGGTGTGTGCTTGATGCCAGCTCTCTTTGATCAGTGATGATTTAGAAGGCGTATTCACTGGCGGGCGGATACTTGCATGTATAAGTTTCCTAGTAACCAATAAGAAGGCCGGGACCAAACCTTTGTTGTTTATGGAGTTGGATATACTCGTCTAGGTATTTTCAGTACCTTGCTTTTGTTTTAAGCTACATTAAC